AAAAAAACTCGTAAAGCCGACTCCGTTGGTAATTCCATCAATTACTCGTCTATCAAAAAAAGAAGTTAATTCTGCCAATCTTTTCATACTTTTTGTTAAAGATATGGTATAAAAAACATCTATGTAACCACGATTATAGGACCAATCATAGATCACATTTATTATTTTGTCCCAAAGAATTCTCTTAGGACCTTTTTTAGCGACCAAATTAAAGAACTTTAAATTTTGTAAGGATGAATAAATTGGCTTATATAAAGAAAACGCGATAACTATCCCAAAATAAGCTATACTGACTGAAAAAGTTGCATTTGTTAAAAATTCATACCAATCTACGGACTCATTTTGATTTTGATGTAAAAGATTTAAAGACGGGATTAACAGTTTGGATAATATATCCAAATTCATTTCTTCTTGATTGAATTGATTGAAAGGCGTTCCTATAGCTCCAATAAACAAGGTAAATAGTACCAAAACAAGCATTGGAAATAATATAGTATTATTCGATTCCTGGGGATAGAAAAAAATTCTTTTAGTACCAAAACGATTAATAGTAATAAAAGGACACGTCATCCTTCTTACAGTACCATCAGTTTGATATGTTTTCTTCCAAAAAAAACAAAAAAAAGAAGCCCTTTCATTATTTTTTATTATTAATAAAGGTAATAAACGAATTTTTTTTTTAAGCATTTTTGATCGCTCTTTACCCCATAAAGATATTGAATAGAATGCACTGTTTTTTTTACCACTATAATTTTGAAAATAAATATTTAAATGTCCTTCAAAAGTAAGTAAATAAACCCGAAACATATAAAATGCAGTTAATCCTGCTGTGAAAAAAGCTATTATTGCGAAAATAGGTGAATACGACCAACTATCATTAAGAATTTCATCTTTAGACCAAAAACCGGCGAGAGGTGGAATACCACAAAGAGAAAGGGTTCCTAATAAAAAAGCAATTTTTGTAATTGGAACATGTTTTGTTAAACCACCCATAAGAACCATATTTTGACTCTTATCTGGAGAATAGCCAACAATAACTTCCATTGAATGAATAATGGATCCAGATCCTAAAAACAACAATGCTTTCGAATAAGCATGAGTAATCAAATGAAATAAAGCGGCTCGATAGGAGCCCATACCTAAAGCTAACATCATATAACCCAATTGAGACATTGTAGAATAGGCTAAACCTCTCTTAATATCTTTTTGAGCAAAAGCTAAAGTAGCTCCTAATAGTACTGTTATTATACCTATCAAAGCTATTAGCTTCATTATGTAAGGTATAACTACGAAAAGAGGAAGAAGTCGAGCTACAAGAAAAATTCCCGCTGCTACCATAGTAGCAGCATGTATTAGAGCCGAAATAGGGGTAGGTCCTTCCATCGCATCCGGTAACCACACATGAAGGGGGAATTGCGCCGATTTAGCAATTGCACCGGAAAATAATAGGAAAGCACACAAGGTAACAAATAAAAAATGAACCTCATTATCATTATTATAAATCAAATTATTGAATATTTCAAACAAATCCTGAAATTCGAAACTGCCTGTTATCCAATAAAGACCTAAAATTCCTAATAATAAACCAAAATCTCCTACACGATTAGTTACGAATGCTTTTTGACAAGCATTGGACACAATAGGTCGTGTGGACCAAAAACCTATTAATAGGTAAGAGCACATTCCAACCAATTCCCAAAAAATATAAATTTGTATTAAATTCGAACTAGTAACTAATCCCAACATTGAAGTATTGAAAAAACTTATATAAACAAAAAATCTCAAATAGCCTTGATCATGAGACATATAACTGTCACTATAAACAAGAACCAAAATCCCAACCGTAGTAATTAATATTAACAAAATAGAAGTAAGTGGGTCAATCAAGTGCCCGAACTCTAAGGAAAAATCATTGTTGATGGTCCAAGACCATACATATTGATAAATGGAACTGCTATTTATTTGCTGAATAAACAGATTGGTGGAAAAAACCATAACTATACTTAACAATAAAACACTCGGAAAAGCCCATATACGGCGAAGTTTTTTTGTTGACATCGGAAAAAGCAGGAGTCCCATTCCTATTAACATAGGGACTGTAAGTGTAACGAAAGATATAATCCATAAATATTGATATATATGTTCCATAAAAAAAATCTTATTATTTTTATTTAGTTAATGATTCATTGACTCTTATCTCTTTTAAATTTTAAAAGAATCCGTCAGTAAAACAAAAAAAAAATTGATTAAGTTTAACTTATTTTGTAACTGTCTTGACAATTATTTTTTTTAATCACTATAGAAAATAGAGCCTTTGATGCCTTTAATCCAAATCCAATTTTTTTAAATACCTGGTAGATAAAAATGTATAAATTTTGACTGATCGAGTTAGATCATATGCTTGGACTGGATGATGTATCAAAGTATATACATTAAATTAGACAAGATTTTTCAACTTTCAATTTTAAAGAATTTTGAAGTCCGGGACAGAACTCGAAACTTTTTTGTTATATGATATGTCCATAGATCAATACTTAATGGGGTTGCTAAATCTTAACACAAATTTTCTACATAATGAAACCCTAAGGATTAATACAATAAAATAGTTTCAGAAATCCCTTGAATGGGGTGTTGAAATTGGAATAGAAAATTTTATCTTTCTTTTCATTTTATCTTGAATGTTTCTTAAAAAATATTACATTGAATTAACTACTTCAAGATCGACGATTGAATCAAAAGGGGTTATTCTAATTTTGAGCAAGCCGCCATGGTGAAATCGGTAGACACGCTGCTCTTAGGAAGCAGTGCTAGAGCATCTCGGTTCGAGTCCGAGTGGCGGCATAACATTTTTTAATTATCTAATTATTAAAAGGATAGAATAAATCCTATAATGAATTCAAATAAATCCTATAATGAATTCAATTCCGTATGTATAATTATGAAAAATTTAAGTATCCCCCTTTCTTTTTTTTATGATATTTTTGACTTTAGAACATATATTAACTCATATATCTTTTTCGGTTGTTTCAATTGTAATTATAATTCATTTTCTAACCTTATTAGTCAATGAATTCGTGGGACTCTATGATTCGTCAGAAAAAGGCATGTTAACCACTTTTTTCTGCCTAACAGGATTCTTAATTACTCGTTGGATTTATTCGGGGCATTTACCAATAAGTGATTTATATGAATCATTAATATTTCTTTCATGGATTTTCTCTATTATTCATATGGTTCCATATTTTAAAAAACATAAAAATTATTTAAGCACAATAACTGCACCAGGTACTTTTTTTACCCAAGGCTTTGCTACTTGGGGTCTTTTAACCGACATGCATCAATCTAAAATCTTAGTACCTGCTCTCCAATCCCAGTGGTTAATAATGCATGTAAGTATGATGGTATCGGGCTATGCAGCTCTTTTATGTGGATCATTATTGTCAGCAGCACTTCTAGTAATTGCATTTCGAAAAGTCATAAGAATTGTTGGTAAAAACAATAATTTATTAAATGATTCATTTCCCGTTGATGAGATCCAATACATGATGAAAAAAAGCAATATTTTAAGAAATACTTTTTTTCCTTCTTCTAGGAATTATTACAGATTTCAATTGATTCAACAATTAGATCATTGGGGTTTTCGTATTCTTAGTATAGGGTTTCTTTTTTTAACCATAGGTATTCTTTCAGGAGCAGTCTGGGCTAATGAAGCATGGGGATCATATTGGAATTGGGACCCAAAAGAAACTTGGGCATTTATTACTTGGACCATATTCACGATTTATTTCCATACTCGAACAAATAAGAATTTGGAAGGTTTAAATTCCGCAATTGTCGCTTCTATCGGTTTTCTTATAATCTGGATATGCTATTTTGGGGTTAATTTATTAGGAATAGGACTACATAGTTATGGTTCATTTACATTAATATCTAATTGAATTGAAGAAAGAGTTTGACAAATATAACCATAGGACAGCTTAACATATATATAAGAAGCTTCAGGTAAATCGTTGAGAACCTTTTGAATCACTCCATTACTTGAGTCAAGTAATGGAGTGATTCAAAAGGTTCTCACAAATACTAAACATATCTGGTTACCATTCCGTTTTTTTTTTTTTCATTGTATAACAATTTAAAATTTTTAACAATCACAGGATTACTTTTTGATTTTTTATTTTATTTATAAGAACTACCTATAAAAAAAATTAGATAAAATAGCTTCGACCTTGTCAACTGATAATGAGAAAATGAAATCCGGATAAATACCAATACTGATTATAGGCAGAAGGATAGCAATCGAAACAAATAATTCCCGTGGTCCAGAATCAAAAAAATAAGAATTTGTGGCATTAAACAGCTTGTATCCATAGAACATTTGGCGTAACATAGATAATAAATAAATAGGAGTCAATATCGTTCCAACTGCCGTTACAAAAGTAATTAGTATTTTTGGCATTATAAAATATTTTTTGGCGGTTATTATTCCAAAAAATACTACTAATTCCGCAAAAAAACCGCTCATGCCCGGTAATGCAAGAGAGGCTAATGATAAGATACTGAACATCATAAAAATTTTTGGCATTAGGGTAGCCATTCCGCCCATTTCGTCAAGATAAACAAGACGTATTCTATCATAACTTGTTCCTGACAAGAAAAAAAGCGCAGCACCAATAAATCCATGAGATATTATTTGCAAAATGGCCCCATTGAGTCCCATATCACTTATAGAGCAAATTCCTATAATTGTGAAACCCATATGAGATACAGAAGAATAGGCTATTCTTTTTTTTAAATTTTTTTGACCAGAAGACGCTGAAGCTGCATAGATTATTTGTATTGCGCCTACTATTATCAACCAAGAAGAAAATATAGAATGGGCGTGGGATAATAATTCCATATTTATTCGAACCAATCCATATGCTCCCATTTTTAATAAGATTCCGGCTAAAAGCATACAAGTACTGTAATGCGCTTCTCCATGGGTGTCTGGTAACCATGTATGTAACGGTATAATCGGTGATTTGACAGCAAAAGCAATAAGAAATCCAATATAGAAGAGTATTTCCAAGGTCACAGGATATGATTGATTAGCTGATGTTTCAAAATTGAATGTTGGTTCATTGGAAGCATATAAAGCGATACCTAAGGCTCCCATTAATAAAAAAACAGAACTTCCTGCAGTATACAAAATAAATTTTGTAGCTGAATACAAACGTTGCTTTCCCCCCCACATGGATAGAAGTAGATAAACAGGAATTAATTCTAACTCCCACATGATGAAAAAAAGTAAAAGATTTTGAGAAGAAAATAATCCTATTTGACCACTATACATTGCTAACACCAAAAAATGGAATAATCGGGAATCTCGAGTAATTGGCCGAGCCGCTAAAGTAGCTAAAGTGGTGATAAATCCTGTCAGTAAAATAGGTCCTAGAGAAAGTCCATCTATTCCTAATCTCCAGTAAAAATCAAAAAAATTAATCCATTTAGAATACTCCGTCAATTGGATTAAGGGGTCGTCCAATTGGAAATAATAAGAGAATGCGTAGGTCATTAAAAGGAGTTCTAGTACACATATAAATATAGTATACCACCGAATTACCTTATTTCCTCTATGAGGGAAAACAAAAATCAAGGAACCCGCGGATATTGGTAAAACTACAAATATTGTTAACCAAGGAAAAGAATTCGTGGTAAAGACAAGATACACTTGGACAAGAAAAACCCGTACTCGAAAACCTAATCTTTTTTTTTTTAGTACCTAATCTTTTTTTTTTTAGTACGGGTTTTTGTCGGTAAACAAAAAATAAAATGTATTCAAGTGGTTTTTTCTGGAAAGTATCAATAAGCTAGACCCATGCTTCGAGTTGTTTCATGCCATAGATAAACTCGAACACTCAAGAAATCTGTTGGACAAGCGGATTCACATCTCTTACAGCCAACACAGTCTTCCGTTCTTGGAGCAGAAGCAATTTGCTTAGCTTTACACCCGTCCCAAGGTATCATTTCTAATACATCTGTGGGGCAGGCCCGAACACATTGAGTACACCCTATACATGTATCATAGATTTTTACTGAATGTGACATTAGATCTATAATTTTTTTTTTTTGAACGTCATAAATTTTGATCTAGTCAATTTTTTAATGAATCATATATTTAGACACCAGATGAATCAATGATTTATCAGAATTTGTCTATTCAATTTCGGATCGACTCATGAGATAGAACCAAGATACTTTAATTTCTTACGTTTTCGTAAACATTATCAGATACGCTATGTATCATAGATGTCAATTCAAATTAATGAATCTAAATATTTTATATGATTAATACTACTTGTTCAACAAATTCAATTGATTAATACGGATTGATTTTCTGTTACGATAAATTGACGAAACTATAGCCGGCCCAATAGCTGCTTCAGCGGCTGCGATAGATATAACAAAAATTGATAAAATATTTCCTTTTAATTGGCGACTATCAAAAAAATCTGAAAATGTTACGAAATTTATATTGACGGCATTCAGTATAAGTTCAAGACACATAAGGGCTCTAACCATATTTCGACTCGTGATCAATCCATAGATACCGATAGAAAATAAATAGGCACTCAAACCAAGCACATGCTCGAGCATCATCACCCAACTCCTTATCAATTTCGGTTTATTTCAATATGAACAATGAACAACAATTTAACATCAACAGATTGGATTGACTAGAATAAGAATATCACAAGTACAAAACAAAAAAATAGATTGGAATATAGATCGAATAAAAGAATTTATATATGAATAATCTTCAAATAGATGTGATAACGTAGAACAAAGTCTGATTTGATTTGGATTGCAAAATTTAAAGATTTATTACTGACGAGCCATGGCAATCGCACCTATCAAAGCAACTAAAAGAATTATTGAAATGAATTCAAATGGAAGAAAAAAATCTGTTGATAAATGAATTCCAATTTGTTGACCATTACTTACCAAATCTTGCTCTATAATCTGGTTTGCTCTTGTAGTCCAAATAATCCCATACCATGTTGTATCTGGAATAATAGTAATTAGTAAAACAAAAAGACTTGTACAAACTAGGGAAGTAAGACCGTTCCCAACAGTCCAAAGATTCCAATCTTTGTAATATTCTGAACCATTCATGAACATCACAGCAAATAAAATTAAAACATTTATAGCTCCCACATAAATAAGGAGCTGCGCCGCAGCTACAAAATGAGAGTTTGATAAAATATAGAATAAGGATATACAAACAAGAACCAATCCCAACGAAAAGGCAGAATAAATTGGGTTGGTCAGTAATACCACTCCTAGACTTCCTAATATAAGACCTAATCCTAGAAAGACTAAAAGAAAATCATGTATTGGTCCAGGTAAATTCATTGTACGTAAAATAAAAGATAAAAAAATCAAATTCTTTTTTTCATGACTTTATTGACCCGAACAGGAAAAACTTATTAGGAATGGGTTCCTAATTGCTAATTGAATTAAATACTAAAAGGTTTAAATTACTGTAGGTACCGCTATTGGGCTAATCTCATTCTTTCTCGAAAAAGAAAATTTGACACTTTCATTTTTATTTCTATTTCGAAATAATTATGGGTAGAATTATGACTATATTAATAATTATGGGTAGAATTATGACTATATTAATAGATTTTCAATCCAAATTAAACTGCGCTGAAATTCTTATCAATCAATTAAATACAATCACTAGTTGGGATTTGTAGCTTTTGTAGTTATTGACCAAACAAAATGAAAAAAAAACATTTCAGACTTTTAGATCAAACCTAGATCTTTGTTTAGTGATTAAAAATGACTCTTCAATCAATCTTTAATCAAAGGAGGTTTACCCATTTTGATTAAAGATTGAGGTGAATTCAAAATTGTTCGAATTGTATAATCGTCAATTACTGACATTGGTAAACGACCTAAAGCAATTTGGTTATAATTCAATTCGTGACGATTATAGGTAGAAAGTTCATATTCTTCAGTCATTGATAAACAATTAGTTGGACAATACTCAACGCAGTTGCCACAAAATATACAGATTCCGAAATCAATACTGTAATTAAGCAACCGTTTCTTTCGAATATTAGTTTCCAATTCCCAATCAACAACAGGTAAATCTATAGGACATACACGAACACATACTTCACAAGCAATGCATTTATCAAATTCAAAATGGATTCGACCGCGGAAACGCTCCGATGTGATTAATTTTTCATAAGGATATTGAATAGTTACAGGTAAACGATTTGCGTGGGATAAGGTAGTCATGAAACTTTGACCAATGTACCTTGCAGCCCTTATGGTTTGTTGACCATAATTCATGAACCCAGTTACCATGGGGAACATATCGTGAATCTCTATGAATAATTTTATATTTGTTTCTTTATCTTGTTTGAGACAAACTATAGAAAAGTCTTACTTTATAGTGAAAAGAGTTGGGAAGAGGTTGTTAATAATAGATTGCCGAGAGAAATAGGTAAAAGAAATTTCCATCCAAGATTTAATAGTTGGTCCATTCTTAGTCTAGGTAAAGTCCATCTTGTTGTGATGGGAATGAACAAGAACAAATAAGTTTTAACCAATGTAATAAGGATACCCATTGTTGTTCCAAAGACTCTACCTACTTTATTTATTTCAAAATAAAAAAACTTCGGAACGGATATGTACGAAATAGAGATATTCCAACCGCCCAAGTAAAGAACTGTTACAAATAATGAAGAGACTAATAAGTTTAGATAGGAAGCAACATAAAATAAACCAAATTTGATACCCGAATATTCGGTTTGATAACCTGCTACTAGTTCTTCTTCTGCTTCTGGTAAATCAAAAGGTAATCTCTCACATTCTGCTAGCGAAGAAATTAAAAAAATGATAAATCCTATAGGTTGACGCCACAAATTCCATCCCAAAAAACCATATTTTGATTGTGCCTCAACTATATCAACTGTACTCGAACTGTTAGATAATCATAGTCGGTGATGACATCGCCGTTCCCATCGCTATTACAGAACCATACATGAGATTTTCACCTCATATGGCTCCTCGAAGGCCATAAATAAATCTAAGGGCCAGATCGTATTTTTTATCTCGATATATTTGTAGGATAGATAGGATCAAAATCTATCAGATGCCCCCAATTCCCAAATTTGACCAATGTAATTCTGTCTGTTATAATACTAAAATAAAGTACTTCTGAATTGATCTCATCTTTTAAGAATTTCAATTTTTCTTTCTTGAGCGATAACTTTAATCTTTTAATAAAATACTCCTTTTTAATAAAATACTCCTTGTAGAAATACCAATAAATATTTCAACCTATCCTTTTCGATTACGAAAAAGAATTAGACATTCCATTAGTTCATGAATTATGACACGAATTCGATTTCTATGAATATCGATATAGGAAAGAAAAAAAAGGATCTTTTTTTTTTTCTATTGTAATTCTATTATTTTTTTGTTCCTATTCTTCCTTCTGAAAAAAAAAAAGGAAAGGATTATTTCGTTCCTGATAGTCATTTGTTTAATTGGTGGGTAGGAGCGTACTCTGGATCGGAATCATGGGGAGTACTGCCTGATCATTTCTACTAATTTAAAGCCCCAATTAATATTCTTTTATTTTGGATAATTTTATTACTAATCTTTTATGTATCTTGGTGTTCCTAACCATCCACTCATCTTTATTTTTACTCAACTGCTCGTTAGCATTACGGTAATATATATAAATGATAGTAAAAACTCAATAAGGTTGATTCTTTGAGCCCGCTTTCAAGCCAGGATGACTAATCAACCAATTTTGGGACAAATAATCTTATCTTCTTATGTTTATTTCTGCTTTACTGTTGTACATAAGAAATGAGTCTCCATTTTTTTTTACTGCAAATTTATAAGCTGTTTTATTTCACCCATATAACTATCTAATTTAGTTCATCAATCCAAATGATGAATAATAAAATGAAGATATATATTCAATTAATTTCACCTTCTTCCTAATAAAGAAAAAGGGAATAGGGAAAAATTTATGTTTTAACGAATCGCACGTAGAGATATGGATAATACACAGAGAGTTAATGGTATTTCATAACTAATCGATTGAGCGGCAGCTCGTAGACCACCTAAAAAGGAATATTTATTATTTGATCCATATCCTGATATAAAAAGTCCAACGGGAGCAATGCTTGAAATGGCAATCCATAAAAAGACGCCAATATTTAGATCCGCTAAAACAAAATGATAGCCAAAAGGAATTACTGAATAACTTAATAGAGTTGATATGGCTGCTATGGATGGTCCGATACTGAATAAACGAGTATCTCCTCTAGATGGAAAAAGATTTTCTTTGAAAAGTAGTTTTGTCCCATCCGCTAGAGCTTGAAGAACTCCAAAAGGACCGGCATATTCAGGTCCAATACGTTGTTGTATCCCTGCAGATATTTCTCTTTCTAACCACACAATTACTAGTATGCCTATCGTGATTCCCAATACAAGAGTAAAAATAGGGACAAGCATCCACATAATTCCATAGACCTCGTTTAAGGATTTCAATCTGGAAAAAGAATTGATAGCTTGTACTGTTGTTGTATCAATTATCATTTCAACGATCAACTTCCCCCATAATAATATCTATGCTACCTAGTATTGTCATAATATCAGCCAATTTCATTCTTTTAACTAATTGAGGAAGAATTTGCAAATTGATAAAACCCGGCGGGCGAATTTTCCATCTCCAAGGAAAACTGCTCTGATCCCCTATCAGAAAAATTCCCAACTCTCCCTTTGGTGCTTCAACTCTAACATAAAGTTCTTGTTTCGGCAATTCAAAGGTGGGAGAAGTTTTTTTACTAATAAATCGATATTCAAAATCATTCCATTCTCGATTCCTTTCTCTATCAAAACTTCGAGTTTCTAAATTTTCATAAGGCCCCCCCGGAATCCCTTCCAAAGCCTGTTGAATAATTTTTATGGATTCCGTCATTTCACCAATTCGGACTAAATAACGAGCTAATGAATCCCCTTCTTTTTGCCACTGAACTCCCCAATCAAATTCGTCATAACACTCATAATGATCAACTTTACGAAGATCCCATTGTACTCCGGAAGCTCGTAGCATTGGTCCTGATAAACCCCAATTTATTGCTTCCTTTGCACTAACAATACCTATTCCTTCAACTCGTTCTAAAAAAATAGGATTTCGCGTAATAAGTTTTTGATATTCAGCAACTCCTGTTAAAAAATAATCGCAGAAATCCAAACATTTATCTAGCCAGCCATGAGGTAGATCAGCTGCTATTCCTCCGATACGAAAATAATTATGCATCATTCTCATACCAGTGGCAGCTTCGAATAAATTATATATTAACTCTCTTTCTCTAAAAATATAGAAGAAAGGAGTCTGCCCACCAATATCTGCCATAAAAGGGCCAAGCCATAACAGATGAGAAGCTATACGACTCAACTCCAACATAATTACTCTGATATAGCTAGCTCTTTTAGGTACTTGAATATTTCCCAACTGTTCCGGTCCATTTATTGTTATTGCTTCTGTAAACATAGTAGCTAAATAATCCCAACGTGTTACATAAGGCAAATATTGTATAATTGTTCGGTTTTCCGCAATTTTTTCCATCCCTCTGTGTAAATAACCTAATATTGGTTCACAGTCAATAACATCTTCACCGTCTAGACTAAGGATGAGTCGAAGAACGCCATGCATTGATGGGTGGTGGGGACCCATATTGACTATCATAAAGTCCTTTCTTGTAGCTGGTACATTCATAGGGGGTTCCTCGATTCATTTTTGCATGAATTACTGAAAACGAAAAGAAGTTCATCAAAATTTAAGTTCAAGATCTAATAAATCAAATAATAAAAAAAAGACTCTTCAAATTTCAAATTAACGAGTTTTTGATTCCCAAGTGTTCAATTGGCTAATTAATTCTTTATAACGTACTCCATTTTTCTTTGCCAAATAAGACAGTAGTCGTTGGCGTTTTCCTAGAATTTTCCGTAAACCTCTTTGAGATAAATAGTCTTTTCTATGCAATTCCAAATGTGAAGTAAGTCTTCGTATCTTATTAGTAAAACTTACTATTTGAAATTCAACGGATCCCTTGTTTTCTTTTTTGTCTTCTTGTGAAATAATTGAAATGAATGCATTTTTTACCATAAAATGAAATACCCCTCCTTCCGCCTTTTTAAGATAGGTTTATTGATCAGTAATAATAAATAATGGAATATTAAATAAGAATGTGAGTTCGTTTGAATTTGGTATACACAATAATCTTCAATTCGTTAGGAATTCCTAATTTTGTCAAATAAAATTTATTATTAATTAATCCAATTTTTTTTTATTCGGCTAGAAATACAAAAGGATGATATATTTCTTCCTTTACAAAAGAAAAAAAATTTTATCTATATTTAAAAATCTAAAACGAAAAATTCTCTTGATTCATTTCTAGATCGAATTGATACATGATTGAATTCCATATATCAGAATGGAATATGGGATGGAAAACAATGTATATGGACATCTCCTTGTTTTGACTTGTTTTGACTTGTTTTCATTTATTTCATATACTAGATTAGATATGCTATGGGATATATATGACAAATGCACCCTTACCGAATTTTTAATCGTGGACATATATGTATCCTTACCATACTAAACCGACTGGCATTATTGGTATCAAACCAATATCGATTTATACAAGCTAAATCTTCTAATCGATAATTGGGCCAAAGAAAAATTTTGAATTTAATTAGTTTATTTTTATCTCTATTAAAACCTTTGCTTTTATCTATAATGTGAGCGCAGTTTTTTATGTTATTATTATTGAAAATTTCTGTATTTATATCATTTCCATTTTTTGAATTGAAAGAAATTAGAATTTTCAATTCTCTACGATGTTTAGAGGATAAAAGATTTTCGGGAACAAGTAAATCATAATTATTTTTGTCTTTATTTCTAGTTAAACTTTGATCTATTACAATAGATTCAGTAAAATTATTTTTATCAATATAGGTTTTTTCTCTGTACCTTTGATTAATTTGTTGTTTTCTCTTATGAACCAATAAACTATTTATGGTTTGATACATAATCAATTTTCCATCATTTTTTACTGACAGACGAGTTGATTCGATAATAAATATTCCCTTTTTCATCAATTCTGTAAGAGTTAAATCTTTCTGAATCATCAGAATATCTAGACTCAGTTCTCCCCTTTGAATAGAGGATAGAATAATTTCTCGTGGATTTGTCAGTCTAAGCAGGAGACAATATACTTTGATATTATTGATTATTTTTTGATTTAAAGAATCATTCCATTTTAATTGAAAGTATAAATACCTTTTTAGCAAGAAATCAAGTTCTGCTTCCGTATTACTTTTGTATTGCTTTTTCTTTCTATGCTTTTTCTTGTCTGATCTTGTATAATCTTCTTCAACATTTTTTTCTCGGTTTGCGAGAACTGATTCAAGATTCACTTGATTCTCAGACTCTTTTTCTTCGTGATTTTGATTCTTTAATTTAATAGATTTTGTTTCATTCGATGATATAGATATAAAAGGATTATTATTTTTCTTTCTGTTGATTTTTTTATTTTCACTAACATTTTTATTTCCATTAAAATTTAAAAGAAGTAATTTGATTGGTATCACCCATGATTTTATCTTATATGCGTTGTAAAGTATCACAAATTTTGGAAAGAACGAAAATTCTAAATTTGATATGGGACGATCTAGTATTTCTTCATTCATTCCCATCCAATCAAAAAGGTTTTTTTTTTGTTTGTTTCCGGTATCGATCCAAGATTTAATATCGACTTTCTTTCTAAGACAAAAATGGAGAATTCTCCAATCCAAATATTTTCTATGCGGGCTTTTTTCCGTATCGATAATATCATCTTCTTCTAGATGTTTATTGACGGGGATACTTCCCAGCATATCAAATAATTTGCTTTTATCTATTTTGTAATTATAAAAAATCTTTTGCTTATTATTTAATTGGAATGATAATTCATAAATAGATGAGTCTTTCTTATCTTCATAATTAATGGATTTATATAATAAAATATTATATTTATAGTATTTTTTAAAATTATCTTTTTGATTCGATAATGAATCTACTTCAAAATTATTTTGTTTTTCGTAATGAATTAATTGGTCTTTTTCATATAAATTCCATTTATTTAAATCTTTATTTTGAATCATACGTCGTTGATTCATTCTATTTCGCCATTTTTGCGATATTAATCTAGACCATCTGATCTGAGATAAATCGTATTTATATTGATAATTACTTCTTACCCAGTTTTTCCATTCATTCATTACAGAATTTCTAAAGTTTGCATCTTTTAATTTGAACTGAAACCGTCCTTGGACTTCAAAATAATCTTTTATTTCATTCTTAAGAAAAAGAGATGCTCCGTGATATTGAAAGACAGATCTTAACTTATATAGGTTAATAACTTGGACTTGTGATAATTTGTAAAATACATATGCTTGTGACAAGGAGGTTACGTTATAAAAAATCTGTGAATTCTTATTAATATTACTAGAATTAAGTTCCTTTTTTATAATCGAGATAAAGTCAATTAGTGTGTTTTGATTTGTTTCATCAATTCTTTTGTGATTTTCTTTTTTAGTATACATATAAATGTATTTATTAATCATTTTTCTTGGTGATTCAAGAAAAAACTGTACATTGGTCTTCGGAATATTAATGATAGCTAGAAGGATATCTATATATATCTTTTCAATCAAAATTTTTATAGAAAAATATGATTTATGGACTAATTGAGCATTGTTTCTTTTTAATATCTGTAAAATGTTTTTTGATGATTTTAATTTTAATCTTTTAGCATTAGAACTTAGTTTGTTAGGACTAATATTTCTTTCTGAGGTTAAAAATCGTTTTTTCTTTTCTTTTGTAATTTTTTCTATTTGATTTCTTATTGTTTTTGTTCTGACATTCAGATCTTT